TATATTAAATAATAAATAATAATAAATATATTATAAATAATAAATATATTAAATAATATAATATATTAATAATATTAATAAAAATATATTAATAATATTAATATATTAATAATATTATTAATAATATTAATAAAAATAAATATAAATAATATAATTAATATAATAAAAATAAATAAAATAATAATATTAATAGATAATAATATAAAATTTAGATTTAGATATAATTAAATTAATTATATTATATAAAATATATATAAAAATAAATAAATTATATTTTATTTTAATTTTAAGTATTTATATTTTATATTAAGTATTAAGAAAAATATATTCAAATTAAATATTTTAAATATTTATTAAATAAATATATAAATATAATATATTTATTTAATTTATTTTATTAAAATTAAATATTTTATATAATATTTTTTATATATATGATATGGATTTCGATATGGATTTCTACAGATGAAGATGAGACATCCTGCAAATTATTTATTTATATACTCATAGAAACTTACTCTATAAAATATAAAAAAAAAAAAGAAAATTTGAACTATGATGAGATAATAGGATTTAGATATGTGAAAAATTCAATTGACTTTAAAATTTCAACCAGGACGAATTTAGTTTGATTTTTTGACTAAATTTTTTAAATCAATTGAATAATTGAAGGAATGCCATTTGCTCAATGAATTATTACCAACCACCCGCCCCTTTTTGTTTGTTCACTACTTCTTACGAATCCAAAAAAAGAAGTTCTGACAGACCCGGAAAGGAAAATAGTAATCTTATCTTTAACGAACAGAGGAAAGAGTCATTATTATCTCATATCTCGACACAAGAAATGGGATTTTCCATTTCTTGTGTCGAATAGAAGAATAGAAAGACTAATAATACCTCCTAGAAGAGAAGCATTTGTATCTTTTATTTATTTTTTGCTTTGTATTCTCCTCCTTTGTATTGTATTTGTATACCTATTACCCGTTACTAGTACTATGAATAGTCTATTATAGAGTATAAAAGTAATAAATTTTAGACATCTATTAAAACAAAAATAAACAAAGGACTTTACAAATTTTTTGATGATCATACTACATAATAGTATCGATCAACAAATTTTGTCCTTTCCTTAATACAAATTGGTAAAAAGGAATCTCTGGATCTAAAAATGCATTTTGTACAATTGAACCTTTTCAAACTGTTTCTTTTTAAGAACCAAAAAGATTTGTGCTAGAATAACAGATGCTAAGAAGAACAAAAGACCTTGAACCCGTAACGGATCTTGAAGCACTATTTCGGCATCTCCCTGACCAAACCCCCCCACATTGGGATTACTTGTTAATAGTTGATCAAGCTTGATAGACTCACCCTCTGAAACAAGAAGTTCTGGTCCTGGAGGTATAATATCAACCACTTGATGGCCATCCGATAGATCAGTTATGGTTATTTCATATCCGCCTTTTTCTTTACGTACTATTTTGCTTACTATACCTGCGGACGTAGCATTATAGACAGTATTGTTACTCTTGCTTCCGTCAGGATAAATCTGACCCCTTCCCCTGTTTCCGCCTACATATATGGGATATTTTAAGAAGTGAACGTCCTTCCTCGTGGCAGGGTCGGGAGAAAGAATAGGAAAGACGATTTCCCTATATTTCTGACCAGGAACAGGACCCACCACAAAAATATTTTTTTTAGTGGGACGATAACTCTGAAAAGAAAGATTGCCTATCTTTTCTTTCATCTCGGGGGAAATACGATCAGGAGGGGCTAATTCGAATCCCTCGGGTAAAATAAGAACAGCCCCCACATTCAAACCCCCTTTTTTGCCATTAGCAAGAACTTGTTTCAGTTGCGTATCATAAGGGATTTTAACAACTGCTTCAAATACAGTATCAGGAAGCACAGATTGCGGAACCTCAATATCCACGGGCTTATTAGCTAAATGGCAATTGGCACACACAATTCGTCCAGTTGCTTCTCGTGGATTTTCATAACCCTGCTGCGCAAAAATAGGATATGCATTTGAAATAGATGTCTGAGTTATTACATATATCACGATTGATACAGAAAAAAATCGAGTCATCTGCTCCTTTACCCAAGAAAAAGTATTTCTATTTTGCATGGTCCAATCATCGATCCCCGAATTTCTACAATAAATTAGGTGGGTAGATAGTATAGTTCCCTATCCAAAAGTCTGTCATTGTACTAGAATAATTGTACTAGAATATAGGACGAATACCTTGAATAAACAGATAGAAGTATAAAGAGTTTGAATTTCGTTATGCACGAAGAAAGATTTGATTGATAGCAGGAGATCCAATGAGTTCTTTATTCTCATTCATTCATTGAATGATAAATGACTACAAGTGAAGGCGATTTAAATAATGGAAAATCCAATATTTCACAATTGTATCTAGAATGACTGGAAAAGTGGAAACAAGACCGGATATAATTTGATCGTTATGTGCCAATCCAAAATCGTTATAGACCGAACCAATCATTAGTTCCCAATCATGTGGAGAGTGGAATCCGATCCATAAATCAGTGACTAAAAGAATAGAAAAGGCTTTTATTGTGTCACTTAAGTTATATAAGAATTCCTGAACCCAAGAATTAAGAATGACAAGTTTTTCATTACTCAGAATAAAATAACCACTTAGAATAGCGAAACAGATTATATTTGTCAAGAAATGAAAAATGCTATGTAAATTATATTCATTATGTATTTTGACCAATTGTATTGTTTCTTTGTGGATCCCTATACGAAGCTTTTGTAGATGTGTCTCGGGGTACTCCTTTATTATTTCGTCCAACAGAAATCGTTGTTCTAATTCTATGAATTTTTCTAGAACGTTCTTCTCTTGAATATCATTCAAGAAAGTTTCGGATTGTCTGGTATTCCACCAATCATTAACCCAGGGTTCCAGACATTTATTAAATGAGAGAGAGACCCCCCAGGGTAAAAAAACTATAGATGCAAGATATGGAAGGAAAATCAACGCTTTCTTTTTTTTTTCACTTTTTTTTTTTTAATTGTTAATAAACCTGCTTCGTTTTATTTGTTAATTTGATCTTATCTGATATTTCTCTGAAGCATGAGTTCTATAACAAGGTATGGAACCTATGGATCTATTCTCCATTTTTGTATAATTATTTAGTTTAGTTCTTGGATCTAAATTAACAAATATAACTTGGATCTAAATTAACAAATATAAATAGAATAAAGATAGGGTCTGGTTTGGATGAAAAAAAAAAAATAAGTAAATAGTCAGATATTTCAATTGAACAAATTAGAACCAATTGTATCCTTATTTGTTCTTTTCGATGAATGCAATGCTCAAAAAACCACTTGAAGAATATTATTCCATTTTTGAAACGGATGATAAAATCCGAAATAGGTGACAAAACGAAAGAGAAATTGGATGGTTATGAGAGATCCAATCATTCATTTGTTTCTCAAGGAGAAAAATTAAAGATAAAAAGAAGGATTGGTTGACAAAAGAGAAAATTTTGTATGAATATGATCTATCTGTATCTAATATATCAATTCTAAAAATGGGCCTAAACTAAAAAGAAAAGATGAATTCTCTATTTCGAAATGTCCGCTTTGGGTATATGTGATGAATCCATACTTATTATACTTTTTACTAGTATGAAAGAAAGAATGGAGTTGAACTCCATACATATAAAAAATTTTTGGCAGATGTATTAAATAAAAAAAAGGATTACTGAATTCCTTCCCTTACCTCATACTGAGAAAGTATTTATTCCCCATTTCATTTCATTTCAAAATACTTCAATTGGTACGCGCAAGAAATAGGCTAATTCCGCAGCTTTTTGTTCAATTTCTCGTGGAGTTAAATTCTCATCAGTACGAGTCAAGGGAATAGTTCCCCGACCCCGGACTTCCATATAAAAGACACGGCGAGTATAAAGGCCCTCTTTTACCTCCATTCTGATTGATTGAATATCGCTCATAAGGAAACGCAGGAAGATACGACGATTTTTCCCAGGAAATCCCCAACGAAAAATACACACTATTTCTTCTTTTCTATCGAATCGATCATAACCACTACCCACATTCCACAAGATTGTGCACCACAAATAGGAGCTAATGAATAGACTCGCAATTCCATAGAAAGACATCACAATCCCTTGTGGAAAAAAAGATATTTTCTGATATGGAAATACGGATATCAGATCCCTACCAAGATAACTGGAAATTCCAACGACTAAGAATCCTAGTGAACCTAAAAAAAGGATACAGGCCCAGAAAAAATTACTTGTTTTTCGAGACCCCGTTATAAGTTCTATCCATATATGTTCTGATCGCCAGTTCATACTATACTAGATCCAATTGCATTTGATTGGAATGGGGAGAAAAAATCTGATGAATTTTACTTTTCTTTCTCTGCTCCCGAGGTAACTCTCATCAACTAGCACTTAATGTGAACCATTAGAAGTAATTGGTTAGATACATTGACTTTCCACTTTTTTAAATATTCGATGATCCGCTTTTGACTGACCAGAGCTATACCTGCATCTGCATATACATGCATTTATACAGGTATAATGTATACGCACGGAAAAGGGCTCTTTCTTTCATTTGTATTCGCAAGGAACCAAATATCGTACCACATTCCACTAAAAAAATAGATACCTAAATAATGATCCAGTGTTGATTGAAATAACTTGATGAGATTTGGTCCCATACATTGCAGCTAGACAATCTTATTTTTTTGGACATAAAGAAATAAAGAAGACATTGCAATTGCCGGAAATACTAGGCCCACTAAAGGCACAAAAATAGAGGGTAAGTTTAAATCTGTCATAGAATGGGTGCCTCAATTTAATATTTGAACCTCTTATAAAAATATCTTATGATAAGTAGTCTATCTATTATTATATATTATATATAATAATAGATATAATATAAATGATATATAATAAGATTCTTATAATAATTCTTATTCTTATAATAATTCTTATAATAATCTTATAAAAAATAATTATTTAAGATAATAATTATAATATAAATATAAATAAGTAAAAATAGAAATTATAATTAAAAATAGAAATTTTAATTATAAATTATAATATAAATAAGTAAAAATAGAATATTAATATTCTACTAAATGTATATTAATATTCCAACAAAATAAAAAAAAAAAATAATATATAATATTAATATAAATATAATATTGATATATCAATATAAATCAATATAATATAAATAATATAAATATAATATTGATATATAAATATAATATAAATATAATATTAATATATAAATATAATATTAATATATAAATATAATAGTATTAATATAAATAATATATTATAATATATAAATAAAATATATAAATATATAAATAATATATTATAATTAAATAATTAAAATTAAATTATATAAATAATTAAAATTAAATTATAATTAAATTAAAATAATATTATTATAAAAATAAAATTAAATAATATTATTAAGTGATTAAGTGCAAGAATGATTAAGTGCAAGAAATGTAAAATTACATTAAGCATACCTATTTTTTTTTTATCTTTCTACACAAATATGTATGATAATTCCATTTCATTTAATAAACTTTTATTATCCTGTTTTTATTCTTATCTTCTTTCTAAAACTCAAATAATAAGAAGTTTTTATGAGTTCGCGACTCTAACTAATCCGATCCGATACAAGAGGGATTTTTCGTAAAAGTAAAAAATGGGTCTTTAGAAGATATAGAGATCACTTCTATTACTACTTCTATTACTACATAGATATTTTATTCATTCTATATTTATATTATTATTCTATATATTCTAAATATTCTTTCTAACTATTGTTATTCTATATATTATATCATATTATATTCTATGAAGCATTAAATTTTAATAAGCATTAAAACAAAATTAAGACGTAAGAAGGACAAATACAATTATAAATTTTTTTTTTTCAAAAAAAAAACTCCTAGGAAGCCAAATTTAGCTCTTCTATCCTGTTATGTTAATAAAGGATTTGGTTTCTAATTCCTAATCAGGAATAGAGGTAAAGTAAAATACAAACAAAATAAATACGTAGGAAAAAGAAAAGTAATTATCCAAAACTTCTGACTCTTACTACAAGCAGAATTTATGTCACCAAACGTTATTTTTATCAGTTTTTTTGTCATGATGATAAATTACTGCTCACTACAAATAACTGAATCTAGTGTTGTACTTTAATTTTTAAAAATGTTAAGTCAAGGAAAGGAAACCGTGGAGCTGAAATAACTCACCCAGAACACCTTTTAAAAGATTACGTGGTACGATTGGATCGAATAAGCCCTTATGGAATGAATACTCAGCCGCTTGTGAACCGTCGGGTACTGTCTTTTTCAATGTTTGTTCAATTACTCTTTTACCCGCAAATGCAATGTAGGCATTAGGTTCAGCAATAATGATATCTCCCAACATACCAAAACTGGCTGTAACTCCACCGGTTGTAGGAGATGTAAGAATTGATACATAGAATAATTTTTTATTTAATTGATAATTATATAAAGCAGAAGATATTTTAGCCATTTGCATCAAACTCAAACTTCCTTCTTGCATGCGTGCTCCTCCAGAAGCACATATAATAATAACAGGTAGAGATTGATTAGTAGCATATTCGATCAAACGGGTAATTTTTTCGCCTACTACAGATCCCATACTCCCTCCCATGAACTGAAAATCCATGACCCCAATTGCTACAGGAATACGGTCTAGTTTACCTATGCCTGTTTGAACAGCTTCAGTTAAACCTGTCTTTCTTTGATAAAAATCAATACGATCTCTATAAGGTTCCTCCTCTGAATGAAATTCAATGGGGTCCGTCGAGACTATATCCTCATCCAGAGGATCCCAAGTATCGAGGTCAATCAAAAGTTCGATTCTCTCTGAACTACTCATTTTTAAATGATATCCACACTGTTCACAAATATTCAGTTTTGACTTAAAAAATTTTTTATAATTTAATCCATAACAATTTTCGCACTGAACCCATAAATGTCTGTATTTTTTATTTATATCGAAATCATTAGATCTTCCTCTTATATTGAAATCAGTGCTATTAACACTAATTCTCGTACTAGAATTCCTATTTTCCCTATCACTTATACTTTCATTACAAATGAAACTATAAACATAACTGTCACTGTAATTATTGGTCCCGCCTGAAATGTAACTATCAATACTGATTTCAAAACGCAGATAACTATCAATGCAACTATTAATGTGATTATTCCAGCTAGATTGAGTATCGTACACGTAATGATAATAGTAGCGATTACTACTTTTGAATCCACTACTCATATAACTAGAATTCATATAACTAGAAAAAGAACTTTCTAATTCATTCAGAAAAATACTATCATTTTCAATCTCAAAAATCTGATTTTCAATATCAAAATATATAGAATAACTGTCCCCATTACTATCCCTAACTAAAAAAGTGTCGTCAGAGATGAAATTCCAAAT